TACTTTTTTGGATGAGCCGAGCCAATAGGATGAAATTAAAACAGTTCCACATCATGAACTATGTACCGCGCACATCACTTAGAAGGGCTCTAGAAAGTAACATAGGAAGAAATAAAATTTAATTCGTTTCTTTTGTATACTTTGAAATACAAAAAATACACAATATCCATCTTTTCTTTTACCCGTTTTAGATACATAAAACTTAATTAATAAGGGGCTCCGACACTTAGATGAATAAGTATGTATCATGATCTATAACTAGAACACTGAATATGTATGTCGACCCATATCAATTAATTTGTAAAATATATACTCATACAAATTACTCATGTGCCAGGAACCAGATTTGAACTGGTGACACGAGGATTTTCAGTCCTCTGCTCTACCAGCTGAGCTATCCCGACCATTCACGACGCATCATCCTCATTTTATTTTAATATAGGACTTGGGTCTATGTCAATTAAAAAAATGAAAAGATATTACAAAGTAATATCCAGGCCCTGGTAGAATTTCTTGTATTTTCAAAAAGAAAACTTTGTAAGTTTCAATACAGTACAAATAATACAAATAATGATATGGATTGTTAATTATTTAATTTTATTACATTATTCTTACATTATTCAAAGATGCTCATTTGTACACGTATCATATATATCACATATAAGGCTTATGATGTGATAATAAAAAAAATTTCCGCTCAGATCGGTTTATGAAATAGTAGAGTGAGAATGACTAAGAACTATAAACAATTTTGAGTCACTAACAAAATGAGAAGATAAATAATTAGGGAGGCAACCAGGTCTTTTTGGGGATAGAGGGACTTGAACCCTCACGATTTCTAAAATCGACGGATTTTCCTCTTACTATAAATTTCTTTGTTGTCGATATTGACATGTAAAATGGGACTCTATCTTTATTCTTAATCCGATTAAAAAATTCTTCAAAATAAAAAGATTTATCGGACTATGATGGAGTGAATGTTTTGATCAATGAATATTTAATTCTTTTTTTTTCTATCATATAAATAGATAGAAAAAAATTATAGAACCGGTTGGAGTCGTCATTAATCATTTTTAATCATTTGGCGATAGTATTTCAGTAAGTATACATCCGTAAGTATACATATGTATATAGGTTTATCTTTCATCTTTTCGGAAGTTTCGATGGAAGGATTCCTTTATGAACACAATGCAGCCAACTCCATTTGTTAGAACAGCTTCCATTGAGTCTCTGCACCTATCCTTTATTTATTCTCGCTTTATGAAACCCTTGTTTGTTTTCATAAAACGGGATTTGGCTCAGGATTGCCCATTTTTAATTCCAGGGTTTCTCTGAATTTGAAAGTTATCACTTGGTAGGTTTCCATACCAAGGCTCAATCCAATTAAGTCCGTAGCGTCTACCAATTTCGCCATATCCCCCTTTTTTTGTGATGTGATTAGGATCACACATATCATCATGCCGTTTACTCTTTTTGTTCATTTCCATTTATATTATGATTATGCTAAAACCGTTGAATTCATTAGATATCGATTCCTGTATTGAAAAGTGGTTTCTCCGATTTGATTTCGTATCTATCTTCTTTCATTTTTATTGGAGACCGTAGTTGGTCCAACTAGAAATTCAATATCGATATATATCGCATAACATATATCTATTATAATATATATGTATATTATATATATATGTCCCTATTCCTATCATTTTTAGTGTGCAATTTTGAATACTTGAACGGTCGATTCTTTTTTTTTCCTCTTAGGTTTCCCTTTTCCAAATGAAACCCTAGGAATGTTTTATTATGGTCTGGATTGCCCTTTTCTCTTCATATCCTCTTCTTAGGGCGGATCATAAAAAAAAAATGACAACGACAAAGGGTAATTTAGTATTTCAAATTTCAGTAATAGCCATATCTAATCGAATAGATATAATTAATCAATTAATCATTCCGTTAATTTACAATTAATTATTAATTCAATTTTTTTTATTATATAAATTCTATATTTTCACATTCAAATATATATATATATAATAAATATCGAATAAGATTATAACTTAATTAGTAGAATTACTATAATAATAATTATATTATATAATATAATAGATTCTATTCCTAACCTTAGGTACAAAATTCTATTTCAAATTAGAATATAGAAAAATATATATAGAAATATAAAATTATGTACTAAAAAATTTGATTTCTAATTTATATAGAATTTATTTCTATAGAATTTATATAGTAAAATATTAAAAAAACAATATTAAATATTGAATAGTAATTAAGAGATTTTTTATTAAAAAAATTTATTATTGATAAACATATATTTGAGAATATAAATCTAAATTAATATATCAAAACGAAATGTTTTTGAAAAACAAAAAAAAAATTAGATTTTCCATTTTTATTCGTTTCTATAGTTGAATTTTTCTACATTTATATCTATATCATAGTTATTATGAAATAACGAAATAACTAAGAATAAACAGTTAAGATCTCAGCAGTT